AAACTTCGAGTTGTCAATTATATTCTTTATGGAAATAGTAAACCAATTCGGGGAATTTCTGACACAAGTATTCAATTAATTCGTACTTGTTTAGTCGTGAATTGGGATCAAGACAAAAAAAGTTCTTCTATCGAGGAGGCCCGCGCTTCTTTTGTTGAAGTAAGCACAAATGGTCTGATTCGTGATTTCCTAAGAATCAATCTATTGAAATCCAAAATTTCATATATCAGGAGTAGAACTAGAAAAAGGGATGATCCATCAGGTTTCGGACCGATCTCTAATAATGGATCAGATCCCACCAATATTAATCCCTTTTATCCCAGTTATTCCAAGGCAAGGATTCAACAATCACTTAAACAAAATCACGGAACTATTAGTACGTTATTGAATAGAAATAAGGAATGTCAATTTTTGCTAATTTTGTCATCATCTAATTGTTTTCGAATGGATGCATTCAATCATGTAAAAGATCACAATGTAATAAAAGAATCGATTAAAAGAGATCCTATAATTTCAATTCAAAATTCGTTGGGCCCATTAGGAACAGCCCTTCAAATTGCAAATTTTGATTTATTAAACCATTTCAATTTAATAACTCATAATCAGATCTCCATAACTAAATATTTGAAACTTGACAATTTAAATTTAAAAGAGACTTTTCAAGTACTTAAATATTATTTAATGGATGAAACCGGGAGAATTGTTAATCCCGATCCATGCAGTAAGAGTGTTTTGAATGCATTCACTTTGAATTGGTATTTTCTCCATCATAATTATCATCCTAATGATTGTGAATCTTTCTTCACAATAATTAGACTGGGACAATTTATTTGTGAAAATGTATGTATTGCCAAAAGCGGACCACATCTAAAATCGGGTCAAGTTATAATTGTTCACATTGACTCTGTAGTAATAAGATCGGCTAAGCCTTATTTGGCCACGCCAGGAGCAACCGTTCATGGCCATTATGGAGAAATCCTTTACGAAGGAGCTACATTAGTTACATTTATATATGAAAAATTGCGATCTGGTGATATAACGCAGGGTCTTCCAAAAGTGGAACAAGTGTTAGAAGTACGTTCAATTGATTCAATATCGATAAACCTAGAAAAGAGAGTTGAGGGTTGGAATGAGTGTATAACAAGAATTTTTGGAATTCCTTGGGGATTCTTAATTGGTGCTGAGTTAACTTTCGTGCAAAGTCGTATCTCTTTGGTTAATAAGATCCAAAAAGTTTATCGATCTCAAGGGGTGCAGATCCATAATAGGCATATAGAAATTATTGTACGGCAAATAACATCAAAAGTATTGGTTTCAGAAGACGGAATGTCTAATGTTTTTTCACCCGGAGAACTAATTGGATTGTTCCGAGCAGAACGAACGGGACGCGCTTTAGAAGAAGCCATCTGTTACCGACCCATATTATTGGGAATAACGCGAGCATCTCTGAATACTCAAAGTTTCATATCAGAGGCGAGTTTTCAAGAAACTGCTCGCGTTTTAGCAAAAGCTGCTCTCCGCGGTCGTATCGATTGGTTGAAAGGCCTAAAAGAAAACGTTGTTCTAGGCGGTATGATACCCGTCGGTACCGGATTCAAAAGATTCGTGCAAGGCTCAAGGAAACATAAAAAGATGCCTTTGAACAGCAAAAAGAAGAATTTATTCGAGGGGGAATTTAGAGATAGAGATTTTTTATTCCACCAGAGAGAGTTATTTGATTCTTGCATTTCAAGAAATTTCTATGATACATCAGAATAAGCATTTCTAGGATTTAATGATTCCTAAGAGCGGATTCATCCTTTTATTTTATTTTAATTAATCGTGGTCCTGTGATTTGTTTCATGTGATTTATTAATAGTAATAAAGAAAATAAGGAATAGAATGAAATTAATTGCTTGGATCGTATATCAACATCCAATCTCCGGGAAAAGATAAGGTTCCATCGGAACAATTATTTATTTCAGGGTACCCCCTCTCTCTTTTTCTTTGTTTGAAAAAGAAAGAGAGAGAGAGGAAGTGTGGGTAGAAATGATAAAAAGATATTGGAACATTAATTTAGAAGAGATGATGAAAGCGGGAGTTCATTTTGGTCATGGTACTAGAAAATGGAACCCAAGAATGGCCCCTTATATCTCTGCAAAACGTAAAGGTATTCATATTACAAATCTTACTAGAACTGCTCGTTTTTTATCAGAAGCTTGTGATTTAGTTTTTGATGCAGCAAGCAAGAGAAAACAATTCTTAATTGTTGGTACCAAAAATAAAGCAGCGGATTCAGTAGCCCGGGCTGCAATAAGGGCTCGGTGTCATTATGTTAATAAAAAATGGCTCGGCGGTATTTTAACGAATTGGTCTACTACAGAAACTAGACTTCAAAAGTTCAGGGACTTGAGAATGGAACAAAAGACCGGTAGACTCAACCGTCTTCCGAAAGGAGATGGGACTCGATTGAAGAGACAGTTAGCTCACTTGCAAACATATCTGGGTGGGATTAAATATATGACAGGGTTACCCGATATTGTAATACTCGTTGATCAGCAAAAAGAATATACAGCTCTTCGGGAATGTATCACTTTGGGAATTCCAACCATTTGTTTAATTGATACAAACTGTGACCCGGATCTCGCAGATATTTCGATTCCAGCGAATGATGACGCTATAGCTTCAATCCGATTAATTCTTAATAAATTAGTATTTGCAATTTGTGAGGGTCGTTCTAGCTATATACGAAATTCCTGATTAATAATAAGATAGATTAATAATAAGATAAAGAAATTATTTTGTGAACTCCATATATTTATGGATATATAATCGGTTACTATTTGTCAATCGTGCAAAAGAGATAAAAATAACTAGCTATATTATGTGATTTGTTGATATTTCAAATATACAATTTTAGTAGGCAAATAAAAAAAACGATGGTTGAATCAAAATAATTCCTTTTAAAGTTTTCTTTCAGGGGGTAGTATGAATGTTCTATCATGTTCCATCAACATCCTAAAAGGGTTATATGATATATCTAGTGTGGAAGTAGGCCAGCATTTCTATTGGAAAATAGGAGGTTTCCAAGTACACGCCCAAGTACTTATTACTTCTTGGGTTGTAATTGCTATCTTATTAGGTTCAGCCATTGTAACTGTTCGGAACCCCCAAACCATTCCAACTGGCGGTCAGAATTTCTTCGAATATGTCCTTGAATTCATTCGAGATGTGAGCCAAACTCAGATCGGAGAGGAATACGGCCCATGGGTCCCCTTTATTGGAACGATGTTTCTATTTATTTTTGTTTCTAATTGGGCGGGTGCACTTTTACCTTGGAAGATTATAGAGTTACCTCATGGGGAGTTAGCTGCACCTACGAATGATATAAATACTACCGTTGCTTTAGCTTTACTTACGTCAATAGCCTATTTTTATGCGGGCCTTAGCAAAAAAGGATTAGGTTATTTCAGTAAATACATTCAACCAACTCCAATTCTTTTACCCATTAACATTTTAGAAGATTTCACAAAACCCTTATCACTTAGCTTTCGACTTTTCGGAAATATATTAGCGGATGAATTAGTAGTTGTTGTTCTTGTTTCTTTAGTACCTTCAGTGGTTCCTATACCTGTCATGTTCCTTGGGTTATTTACAAGTGGTATTCAAGCTCTTATTTTTGCAACTTTAGCTGCGGCTTATATAGGCGAATCCATTGAGGGGCATCATTAACGAATTTTGTTTTGAAATAGACTTTTTTATCTTATAGTCTAAGGCAATCTATTCTTGTTCAAGATAATCTACTTATACTTAGTGAACATAAATATACACATAAATAGAAAAAAAGTTTATAACGATCTAAAGGAATAGTAAAAACAAAAAGGAAAGAAATCTAAAAGAGTTTTGTCCTAAACGATCTTTTTCCTAGAATTCGTTTGAATCATTTATACCTTCGTCCAATCAATTTTTTTTTTGGCTTGATTATTTTGTTCATTCAATTCCAATCCAATTTTAGGAGTCATAATCTGAATAAGAGTTGTTTCCAACATGTGATTAAAAAAAGGGGTTTTTTATATAGAGATAGAGCTATTTCTATTTCACTCGGTTTTATTCAATTCAATAGATTGACGAATAATAAAATATTAAGAAATTATAAAAAAAAAACTAATAAAATAACTTACAAGAAAACAAAGACTTATATTTCTATGCAATGATTCAGACTAATGAATTTGTCCATTTAGATTGATTGTATCCAAGTGGGATAATGATAAGGAAGAGAATAAAAAAAAAAAAATGGATTATTATTATTTACAAGAGTGAAATCAAACTAAGTTTATGGAATATATATATAAATAATGGAATAATGGCTATAACTCAATTTTCTTTTTGTGAATATTTCAGCATCTAAAAAATTTTTTTAGAATCCGATTGAATTTAAGATACGAATAGTTGGTTTACGTTATGGAAGAAAGACGTGTATATGCAATATTAACTATTTATATAGTTAGATATTCGTTAAAAGATAGGTCGTCTAAAAGATATATCTAATCTGCCCTGGAGATTTCGATAGGGATTTCACTAAAAATCCCTCCTTTTCGTTTGGAACTGGGAATTCAATATTGAATAATTGAATAAAGAGATTAAATCAAGAAAAAGAATGAATAGTTCGAAATTTATTGGTTGATTGTATCATTAACCATTTTTTTGTTTGGTGCGAGGAACTTATCATGAATCCATTGATTTCTGCCGCTTCCGTTATTGCTGCTGGGTTGGCTGTTGGGCTTGCTTCTATTGGACCTGGGGTTGGTCAAGGTACTGCCGCGGGGCAAGCTGTAGAAGGTATCGCAAGACAACCCGAGGCAGAGGGAAAAATACGAGGTACTTTATTGCTTAGTCTGGCTTTTATGGAAGCTTTAACAATTTATGGATTAGTTGTAGCCTTAGCACTTTTATTTGCGAATCCTTTTGTTTAATCAAACGTATTGTTTTTTATTGCCTTGTACTTGCTGCTTGTTTTTTCG